ACGTTCTCCTGTGCTTCCAGACATGTTAAGCTCCACTTATTCTTGTACAGTCAAAAGGGGATCGACTCTGTAAAAGATGAAAAATTTTTCATTTAATCCTTGTGAGATCGTCAATAATGTACCAAGGGTTTCTTTAGAGTATACCGAATCAGTATAGCTATTCTTCTTCTGACACAGCAATGAAATTTCACAATCAGTATTGAAATAGAGGGTTATAAAATATATATTTTCTTCTTGCTTGTAGCCGTAGAATTTGTGCCGGTCAATAAATAATTTTTAAAAATAAAATTTTTGCAGTACCCATAAATTTTACTTCTATATCGTACTTGAAATATAATAATCTAAAAAATATAAAAGATTTCGCGAGTCTCTATTATCGGACTAGAGACTGAGGATAAGGTAAAAATACTATAGCCAGTATTCTTAATATAAAGAAAGAGAACAACGAAGCAATAAAAATCAGCAACCTACACATTGTTATATTAGATCCAAAGGAAAGCTTCTTTGGGGACCTAAGTCCAAGCCCTGAAAGACAAAATGTAAAAAGCGGGTTTGAGTGATCAATCATATAAGTCTTTTTTTCTTTTCATTCAAGAGATTATTTGAATGAACCGACTACTTAATTTAATAAGTTTAATTTAAAATCAAAATATGCATTTTCTTTATAAGCTAAGATCACTCGTCATTCTAAAATAAATAAAAAAGGATTCAAATAGATAAAATAGATAGAAAGAAACGTTTTTGCAATTTTTTCCCATATTGCTAAAAAGAAAGTTTTATTTTTTAATCAAGTTAAAAAAACCCTATATATTAGTTTTTTTTAATTATTTGCATTTTTAATATAAAAATTTAATATAAAAAAATATTTTCCATATATACTAATATATAATATATTATATATAGTGTTTATTAGTTTACTCAAACTCTGTTGATTCGCAATTTTGAGATGGGTAGATGTCACAAATAATGAATTGATTTCTTAACTATATTACTTTATTTTTGTTTATCCTCCTATCTTTTCTTTTCAAAATTTAAATTTAGGTAAGTGCTTTCTAAACTTATGTATAAAAAGAAGATATTTTATTTGGGCTCTTTATGCTTACTATAACTAGTTATTTTGGTTTTCTACTAGCAGCTTTGACTATAACCTCCGCTTTCTTTATCGGTCTGAACAAGATAGGACTTATTTGAAATTAATTGAATTCACAATTCATAACAAAATCTTTGTGTCATAGTTCACATATTCGATATTTACTTATCATGTCATGTCAATTTTCAAGTTGACATTAATGGGGTAACTCCCATTAAGATTTAATGCTAAATATTACCTCCCTTTTTCACCTTTCAACAAAATTGAAATGATTGAAGTTTCTCTATTTGGAATCGTCTTAGGTCTAATTCCTATTACTTTGGCTGGATTATTCGTAACTGCGTATTTACAATACAGACGTGGTGATCAATTAGACCTTTGATTAATTAACATCTATGTTTTTTGATTGACCTCCTATTTGCTTTAATATACAGGAGGTCTAATTAAATTTGCTGTTCAATTATTTCCGTTTTCTTTTGTTTTGGACCCATAATACAACTTAAGAAGAATCTAATCACGCTCTGTAGGATTTGAACCTACGACATTGGGTTTTGGAGACCCACGTTCTACCGAACTGAACTAAGAGCGCTTTATTTTTATTATCATAAAAACCAGCCAACCTGTCTTCGCTATATATACTAGCATAAAAAATAAATTTTTTATGCATATCCTATTTATTTTAATCAATATCAATGGAATCCTCGTTACTGCTCATAAGGTAAGTAATAGGTAGGGATGACAGGATTTGAACCTGTGACATTTTGTACCCAAAACAAACGCGCTACCAAGCTGCGCTACATCCCTTTCAATCGGTCTACAGTGTCATTATCATTGTAGAGAATCCCCGTGTTCTTTTCCACATATTTATTTCATTGATATCCCAACCAGCCTTTTACTCTTTTTTTAATCTCATATCATATAACATATAAAAATAATATACTAGTCTTATATATGTAGATATGTAGTGAAGAAGTATGAAACCATAAAAAAACGAGTAGTTGTCGGGAATTCTCAAATAGAACAAGACGCCCTTTTTTTTTTATAAAATTTTTAAGATAATTGCTAATTTTTACACAATTGTTGTAGATTTCAATCTACGTTAGGTATTCTACGTTGAAATACGAGTATCAGTCATTAGCTACATATACACATATGGTCATATATGTATTACTATTATGTAATACAAATTATACTAAAATCACAAAAAAAAAATAAGGAGGACCTAAAATGCGAAATCTAAAAACATATCTTTCCGTGGCACCTGTAGTAAGTACTCTATGGTTTGGTTCTTTAGCAGGTTTATTGATAGAGATCAATCGGTTATTTCCAGATGCGTTAATATTCCCCTTTTTTCATTATAGTAAGTGAGACCTGAAAGGGGTTAATAAAATTCAGAGCTATAATAAAAAATCTTTGACTAATACTTTTTTTATTTTTTTATAATAAAAAATTATAAAAAAATCGGATTCACCCTAGTCAAACTAGGAACTCAGGGTTTCGAGACCAAAAAAAATTATTTTATAATAGTGTGATAAATAAAAAGGAATACTTATAATAACAATACAATATCATACAAGAGAATTCAATGAAAAATTAAATATTGTACAGCAATTATGAGTATAAAGTTAGAAATCATTATATTACTTATTATTACTATATTGATAGATTGGAAGGAAATCCTTCATAATTGGATTTCACTTTAGCAACGTCTATTTTTTCTTTCTTCTTCGCTTCGGAAAATGGAAAAAGAGAACGGTTGAGTCAATCAAAAATCCAAAGGAGGTTCATGGCCAGGGGTAAAGATGCTCGAGTAACGATTATTTTGGAATGTATCTCTTGTGTTCGAAGCCGCGTTAATAAGGAATCACTGGGCATTTCCCGATATATTACTCAAAAAAATCGACATAATACGCCTAGTCGATTGGAATTGAGAAAATTCTGTACCTCTTGTTACAAACATACGATTCACGGGGAGATAAAGAAATAGATCTAATCGACCGCTTGCGCGTCCGCCTTGCTTTCCAAAGAAGACGAAAAACTACATATTTTTTATACCAATTTTTTTATATTAATATTATTTATAGAAAAAAATATATAACGGATCCTATATTTAGTTAAATATAAAATAAAAAATCCTTTTTTTAATTTTAAATCATTTATGATTCAATCAAAATAGAATTAGGATTTTCAAGACAAGGACTAGAACCCAATGGCTAAATCCAAGCGGCTCCTTCTTAAATTTAAGCGATCTTTTCGTAGGCGTTTGCCCCCGATACAATCGGGGGATCAAATTGATTATAGAAATATGAGTTTAATTAGTCGATTTATTAGTGAACAAGGAAAGATATTATCTAGGCGAGTGAATAGATTAACCTTAAAACAACAACGATTAATTACTATTGCTATAAAACAAGCTCGTATTTTATCTTTGTTACCTTTTCTTAATAATGAGAAACAATTTGAAATAAATGAGTCAACTTCTAGTTCTAGAACTACAGACTTTAGAATTCAAAATAAATAAGCTTGCTCTTCAATTGAATCAAAAAAAACTTCAATCCGACTTCAAATACGCATTGATATTTTGTTCAAAAATTTGAAAAATAAATCCTTTTTTATTGAACGTGTTTATTTATTGTGACGACTTTATCATAATTTATCAAAATCATATGATATCCTATATTTTTTATACTAATTTCTACTCTCCCTTATCAAATTCACTCATCAGAGAAACATTACACTGGATTCCTCGCAATCTCTTTATCTTCTTTTAAGATCTCGTTGTAAATCATATAAAGACAATTCCTATTTAATATAGCAATCTGTGCAAGTATTTTACGATTAAGAAGCGAGCGCCCCTTATACAGATTGTGTATTAATCGACTATAACTATAGTATAGTTTATTGGTTCGAATTACTGCATTTATCCGAGTAATCCACAAACGACGAAAATTTATCTTTTGCCTACCCCTATCTTGATGAGCCGAAACCAAAGCTCTTATTTTCTGTTGAATAATAGTCCGAGAAAGTCTTGAGCGAGCTCCTTGAAAACTTGCCGCAAATAAACGAATTTTGGTTCTACGTCTTCTGGCGGGAAAGCCCCTTTTAATTCTAGTCATTGAATAAATGAAACTTTGGTGAATAACTAATAGATTTATTTTCTTGCAGTTATTTCCTTTACCTTTCCTAATTTATTAATACCAAAACGGATTTTTCCAGTGTATAAAAAAAAATTCCAATGTCTTTTGCTACTATAACCTTCCTGACCACTATTTATTTCTAGGCTTTTCGCCTAGAAATAAGAAATTGTATTGATACTAGATATCTAAAACATAGTAAATAAAATAGGTATAGTGGTTTCCTTCGTTTTTATGGTTGCTTATTAACGGTGAGGTCCTCTCTATACACCGGAGCCTCCCCCCTCATTTCATCAATCTTATTGTTAACTTGTACAGTTTACACCTTTTGGCTCTACCCATTATTATCCAGTAATAGGTTTTTCACAAAAAGACCAACCTATACAGTAACGGTATTTTTTTTATTATGAGGATTAGCTGAGTAGCTGACCTTGTTAGTCCGTTCTTGCAGGAGTCAAGAATTAAGGGTATAATCTTTTTGCTTTTTAAATAGTATTTCCCTGCTTAATGAATACCTTTTTGTATCAATGGGGAATTCTTTCTCATCTTAAATTATAAGTGTAAATGATTGGATTTGTACCAATGTCAACCATAAATTATTTTGATAGCGCAATAGAAGGAAATGCTAGATTTTTTTTAATATTTTATAATGAGGGGTCTTCTTACATTCTCTCCCATATCACTATTTATCATTACTTATACTTAATTCGTTTTTATTTTTGCGTAGTCCATGATCTGAACGAGTCACACATACACCCTAGTACATGTTCCTCGTCGCTGAGGACATCCTCCAAGAGCGGGGGATTTGGTGACCTTTTTAATTGGCTGGCGTGTGTTTCTAATAAGTTGTTTAATAGTTGGCATGTTGAATCATATAACAGAATGGGATGGTTTAGATCGATCCTAACCGGATACTTATGAATCCTTTTTTAGTGAATCTATTAACTCCAGTAAGAAAGTAAAAAATAACATTATATACTTTTACTTTCGTAAAATCTATTTTTTTTTATTAAACCGCTACAAGATCAACAAGTCCGTGAGTTTGGGCTTCTATTGCTGACATAAAAACATCTCTTTCCATATCTTCGGAAACAACCCATAAGGATTTGCCCGTTCTTTGTACATAAACCTTTGTGAGGGTTTCGCGCAGCGTCAGTAGTTCTTCTGCTTCCAAGATAAAATCTCCCGTCGATGCCTGATAAAAAGAACTAGAAGGTTGATGGATCATTACCCTGATGAAAAAACATCATAAATTATTATTCTAGCGTGAAAGAATAATATTAATCTACTCAAACTATATAAAAAAGATAAATTTGAAGAACCGTACGAGCTTCTTTTCCATATTGCATACGGCTCCATAATGGATTAACTTTATTTACCTTAAATTGAATAAATATAAAATTATATTGGTTATCATATTTACATAGGTAAATGATCCACTAACCACCCTTCTTTTTGGAGTAATTAAAAAAATACTATGATGGTTCCGTTGCTTTATATATTCATTTCCTCCATGATTTAGCAATCCCAAAGTTTCTTTTTTTTGTATTCGTTCAGAATAAAATAATATATTGTTAAGAGTTTTTTGGTGTGAAAACAAAAAAGTTTGTGACGCTCAAATGTGTCTCCTACTATAGCAGATAAAATAGGAAATGCCCTTTATCTCATACTACTCTTTCGATACATAAGTTAACTATTTTGAAAAAAAAACTAATAATAATTTAATATCGAATTCAAAGTGCCATGCTATTATTACTTAATAGTCCTATTTCATATATCGCGAAGGCATAGTCTTGTTTTCTTTTTTTTATCTCAAATAAAAAACTCAGTGGCGCTAAGCGTGCGGGAATGCTAGACGTTTGGTAATTTCTCCTCCGACCAGAATAAAGGATCCCATTGAGGCGGCTAATCCTATGCATATTGTTTGTACGTCTGGTTGCACAAATTGCATAGTATCATAAATACCTAATCCAGGTATTACCCATCCACCAGGAGAGTTTATAAACAAATACAGATCTTTGGTATCATCCTCTATACTGAGATATACCATAAGACCTATAAGTTGATTTGATATCTCGGTATCCACATCTTGTCCTAAAAAAAGAAATCTTTCTCGATAAAGTCGGTTGAGTGGGCTAAAATTGTATTCCCTCGGAACCGTACATGCATCTTTTAATGCATACGGTTCGATACACCTCGCGAAAAAAAAGAATCCATGTATCAATGTGTAGATTCTAGTTTTTTTATAAATAAAAATTCACTAAACTTTTCGTACTAACTTCTTATTGATGTATTCTTTACACTTTACATCAGAATTTAATCCAAATTACAATGTAATTTTCTTGTTCCTGAATGGCCCTCTTGAATTCTTTTAGGTTTATGCTCTACTCCGAGTAAAGATCTAACCGGTTTTGATTTGTCTATATAGGCCAAATACCTAACTACTACTTCTTTTTGCTACGATTTTTTTTAATTAAAAATTTTTTCATATCTTTCCCCAAATCTAATATTCAATGCATTCATCATATTACTCAATTTATTAACAGTTTGAGATCACTTGTGGTTTTATATTATAAATATAATATAAATAATAAAATATTTTATTAACTATAAATCATAGATATATTATATATTAACAACAGGTTTTTTCTAAACGGAGCCTGCTGAATATTTCCTTTTATTGTTCGAACCAAAACAACCATAAATAAATATAATTGCTAATATTAATCTGTATAGCCCCTAATAAAATAAATAGAAATTTTTATACTTTTACTTTTCATTTCACGCTCCAAATTTTTGATGATTGAATCAATCTTTCTTGGGCGAAAGAGAGGATATCTCAATCGGGTAAGAGAACGGGGAAATTCCATATAACCAAATAGATCTGACAAGTCGCACTATACGTCAACCCACGATGCATCTTCTTCTCCAGGACTTCGAAAAGGTACTTTTGGAACACCAATAGGCATTAAACGAAATAAAAATGAAGTACTATATTTCACTTTGATGTGAAAGCGTAAAAATGTATTTATTGTCTTACGAATATTTTATCCATAGATTAAAAAAATAATAAGTTCATAAATAAAGTAAGACAGAATGAATAAAATAAATTTTTTACAAATAGGTATTTTCCGTGGGATGATAAACAAATATAGATGCAGTTAATCGTATAAAAAACTATCACCGGCACACCATTGCGTATTTGTACTTATCGAGTGTAGAATAAATCTGCTTCTTTTTCTTCCTAGGAACAAAAGAATTCTTTCTAAACGAATATAAAAAATTGGAATCCTTTTCTCAAGATAATCCACTAAAAACTTAAAGTAAGGTCCATAGTATAGTTTTTTTACAGTGCAATAAAGTTACATTGCGGCTATTTTTAATTGAAAAAAGGGAGTATTTTTATGGGTTTGCCTTGGTATCGTGTTCATACGGTTGTATTGAATGATCCCGGCCGTTTAATTTCTGTCCATATAATGCATACTGCTCTGGTTGCTGGTTGGGCCGGGTCCATGGCTCTATACGAATTAGCTGTTTTTGATCCTTCTGACCCTGTTCTTGATCCAATGTGGAGACAGGGTATGTTCGTTATACCCTTTATGACTCGTTTAGGAATAACCAATTCCTGGGGTGGTTGGAATATAACAGGGGGGACTCTAACAAATCCGGGTATTTGGAGTTACGAAGGTGTGGCTGGTGCGCATATTGTGTTTTCTGGCTTGTGCTTTTTAGCAGCTATTTGGCATTGGGTGTATTGGGATCTAGAAATATTTTGTGATGAACGGACAGGGAAACCCTCTTTGGATTTGCCCAAGATCTTTGGAATTCATTTATTTCTCTCAGGGGTGGCTTGCTTTGGTTTTGGCGCATTTCATGTAACAGGATTGTATGGTCCCGGAATATGGGTATCCGATCCTTATGGACTAACGGGGAGGGTACAAGCTGTAAATCCAGCGTGGGGTGTGGAAGGTTTTGATCCTTTTGTTCCGGGAGGAATTGCTTCTCATCATATTGCAGCAGGAACTTTGGGCATATTAGCGGGTCTATTCCATCTTAGTGTCCGCCCGCCCCAACGTCTATACAAAGGATTACGTATGGGAAATATTGAAACCGTCCTTTCCAGTAGTATCGCTGCTGTCTTTTTTGCAGCTTTTGTAGTTGCAGGAACTATGTGGTATGGCTCCGCAACTACCCCGATTGAATTATTTGGTCCCACTCGTTATCAATGGGATCAAGGCTATTTTCAACAAGAAATATATCGAAGAGTTAGTGCAGGGTTAGCTGAAAAACAAAGTTTATCTGAAGCTTGGTCTAAAATTCCCGAAAAATTGGTTTTTTATGATTACATCGGCAATAATCCTGCAAAAGGGGGATTATTCAGAGCGGGTTCAATGGATAGCGGGGATGGAATAGCTGTTGGTTGGTTAGGACACCCTATCTTTAAGGATAAAGAAGGTCGTGAACTTTTTGTACGTCGTATGCCTACTTTTTTTGAAACATTTCCGGTTGTTTTGGTAGATGGAGACGGAATTGTTAGAGCCGATGTTCCTTTTAGAAGGGCAGAATCTAAATATAGTGTCGAACAAGTAGGTGTAACGGTTGAGTTCTATGGTGGTGAACTTAATGGAGTCAGTTATGGTGATCCTGCTACTGTGAAAAAATATGCTAGACGTGCTCAATTGGGGGAAATTTTTGAATTAGATCGTGCTACTTTGAAATCCGACGGTGTTTTTCGTAGCAGTCCGAGGGGTTGGTTTACTTTTGGACATGCTTCTTTTGCTCTGCTCTTCTTCTTCGGACACATTTGGCATGGCGCTCGAACCTTGTTCAGGGATGTTTTTGCTGGTATTGACCCGGATTTGGATGCTCAAGTGGAATTTGGAGCATTCCAAAAACTTGGAGACCCTACTACAAGACGACAAGCAGTCTGATACAATAGATATATATTTTTTGTATTTAGTTTTTTTATTTTTATATTTAGTTTTTTGATATAGGCTACCAAAAAAGCTTGATTTTAATCTTTGACTCTTGTATTGCTCTTTCTTTAGCCGGAAGACGATTTCAAATAAACAGGTATGGAAGCTATAATTGTAAATTACGCTCGAATCTATGGAAGCTTTGGTTTATACATTCCTCTTAGTCTCAACTCTAGGAATAATTTTTTTCGCTATCTTTTTTCGAGAACCGCCTAAAGTTCCAACTAAAAAAACAAAATGATTTTTCTGTATCTCAATTGAAAGTAATGAACCTTCCAATTTTGGAAGGTTCATTACTTCAACTAGTCTCCGTGTTCCTCGAAAGGATCTCTTAGTTGTTGCGAGGGTTGCCCAAAAGCAGTATATAAGGCGTACCCAGTAAAACTTACAAGTAAACCAGATAGAAAGATGGCAACTAATGTAGCTGTTTCCATTTTTATATAATTTCAAGACCACAATGGTCTATGCTAAGATCATTTATTTACAACCGAAGGGTATACAAAGTCAACAGATCTCAATGAATATAAAAGAGGATTTATGGCTACACAAACCGTTGAGGGTAGTTCTAGATCTGGTTCAAGACGAACTAGTGTCGGGGCTTTATTGAAACCGTTGAATTCAGAATATGGTAAAGTAGCTCCTGGGTGGGGAACTACTCCGTTAATGGGTATTGCAATGGCTTTATTTGCCATATTCTTGTCTATTATTTTGGAGATTTATAATTCTTCTATTTTACTGGATGGAATTTCAATGAATTAGATTCTATTAAGTTAACTTGCTGTTCAAGCTAAGGCGGACCC